AGATGGATTTAGAAGGCATAGCACCAAAACTAGAGACAGAGATTGGAATCCCGATCGTGGTAGCAAGAGCAAATGGATTGGATTATGCTTTTACCCAAGGAGAAGACACTGTACTAGCAGCTCTGACACACCGTTGTCCTGAGCATAGAATTTCAAGTGATAAACAATGCCAGATTGATCAAAAAATCTTTCCCGATCTTTTAACAAAGCAAATTAAAAAAAATTATTGGGAGGACAAATCAGATAATCATCCTCCTTTAGTTCTTTTCGGATCATTACCTTCAACTGTAGCTTCTCAGCTTAACCTGGAATTGAAACGTCAATCTATTCGAGTATCTGGATGGCTCCCTGCTCAAAGATATACCGAACTTCCTTCATTGGGCAAAGGAATTTATGTTTGTGGTGTCAATCCTTTCTTGAGTCGTACAGCAACAACTTTAATGCGGCGTAGGGGATGCAAATTAATTGGAGCTCCTTTTCCTATTGGTCCTGATGGAACACGGGCTTGGATTGAGAAAATTTGTTCTGCTTTTAGCATTCAACCAAAAGGTTTGGAAGAAAGAGAAAACCAGGTCTGGAATAATTTAAGAGACTATCTTGATTTACTACGTGGAAAATCCGTTTTCTTTATGGGGGATAATCTGTTGGAAATATCTCTATCAAGATTTTTAATCAGATGTGGAATGATTGTTTATGAGATAGGCATTCCTTATATGGATGAACGATACCAGGCTAGTGAATTGGCACTTTTGCAAAGTACATGTAATAAGATGCATATACCGATGCCCCGTATTGTAGAAAAGCCAGACAATTATAATCAAATACAACGTATGCGTGAATTAGAACCCGATTTAGCCATTACTGGAATGGCTCATGCTAATCCATTAGAAGCTAGAGGTATTAATACGAAATGGTCCGTTGAATTTACTTTTGCTCAGATTCACGGGTTTACTAACGTGAAAGATTTACTTGAACTTATTACCCGTCCTTTGCGACGCAACGATAGTTTGAGAGACCTAGGTTGGACAAATTTATCCGTATAAATCATTCAGATTTTTCCAATCATTTTTAGGGTGGATTCGTCGATTGGAACAAAGCATAAAAATAGTCCGTTCCTAATCAGAAGATATTCTCGCTATGATTAGGGAGGATTATTGAAAATCCCACAGGAACTTTTGTTTTCTCTGTGCAGCCATTTGAAAGAATTAAATTAAATTGAACCGAATCGATGATTTCAGGTGGGTTATGATAACACTCGAAAGTTTTAGATTACTCTTTCTTCCATTATGGGTTCCTTCACTAGCATGGCTAAGTACAGCAGCAGGGCCATTCATACTATTTGGATTTTATTATGGATTCCTTACTGCATTGCCCATTGGTCTTTCCCAGATATTGTCTATAAGATGTTTTCTTTTGGAAGGGAATCTTGGTGGTACAATATCTGTGATTGGTTCAATGATGGGACAAATAATAGTTTTTCTATCAATGTATTGTTCATCGCTCTATATGGCGTTGGTAAAGCCTCATGCATTCACTCTTTTAGCTTTACCATGGATGTTATTTCATTGGTATCGAACGAAAGATCCTTATAAATCTAAAGCTTTACATCCCATTTATTCAATAACTGATATTAGAATTTGTAGCATATTCATCAATAGCTTTATATTCCAAATATTAAATCCTATTCTTTTGCCGAGTCCGGTATTAGCAAGAATGGTGAATCTTTATAATTTCCGCTATAGTAATAATGTATTTTTTTTAATAGGTAGTACTTTGGGTTGGGCAGGAAGTAACATGTTATTCATTAGTATGATTAAAATACTTTTGATTCGCATAGAACGTGACTCACCCATACTCTATGTATTGATGAAGCGTATTCTATATTGAACTTTTAGTATTATTATTTCAATAGTATTATTAACATATTTGGGTAGATTTCCAATACCTCTTTTTACTAAAAAATTCACTAATGGCCTTGTCCCATATAATCAATCGCTTAAGAATTTGCAAGACGATTTGTTATGGCTTCAAAAACCATGGCCCACTTCTTTCTTTGATCAATCCAGGTGGAACCGACCATTACGGTATATTGAGAATAGTAGATTTAGTCGTAACGGCTTCGTAAAAGAACGAGTATCTGAATATTTTTTTAACAAATGTTTGGCTGATGGTGAATGGAGGTTATCTTTTACCGCTCTACCAAGCTTATCAATATTTGAAAAACAATTGGATAATTTTTTTGATATTTCAAGTGAAACTATATTGGAAAGTTTTTACCCTAAAAGATGGAATGATGTTGAAATAAAAAAATTAAATGCTTTAAAAAATGAATTTGAAGATCGAATTAAATTTGTGGAAAATGGATCTACTATTGAGGGAGCAATGGAAAAGAGAACTGGATTGTATCACAATAAAAGGAAAGTATTAGTCAAAATTTATGACCCTTTTCTTAATGGGTTATCTCGTGCAAAAGTACCAATTGTGAAATCATCCTGGCTTTTTCCTGATTTGATAGATCCAAAGAAAAAATCTATGAACCATTATGCAGAGAAAAAAATAGGACATACCAAAAATAGAATCAGAGATTGGATGTCTACTAAAAACCAAGGATTGGAACGTTATAAATTTCCGTTACCTTGGGATCCTATACCTGCAAGTGCCCAACAAAAACTTTTGTCTATTATAAGAGAATCCGAGGATCCAAGGATTAAAGAGATATCAAATGAGATCAATTTCGTTCGAAAAGGAACCCAAGAATCCTGTATTACTTGGGAGCACATATTCAAACTTCCTAGTTTAGAACAAATTATCTTTTTTAGTCATTCAGAACGAGAAACTGAAAATTTGATTTTTTCTAACTCTAAAATTCTATCTACAAACGATTCTGTTGAATTAGATACTTCTACCGGTTTAATAGATGGTCTTTTCTCCGTGAGAAAAAAAGCATCTTCAATCTCTCAAATTAGAGAGATGCAAAAAATACTGCCTCGTTATAATTCAGTTTTAAGATTCAATCGGATTGATGCTATAAATACGAATACTGATATTCGTCAAAGGAAAATGAAAAATTTGGGGTTTAGCCTTACGAAAACAAAAGTAAAACCGAAACGAATTGTTAAACGTTTTTCAAGACAGTCGGATTTTCGTCGTAGATTAGTGAAAGGCTCAATGCGCGCTAGGAGACGTAAAACTATAGTATGGAAAATGTTACAATCTAGAACACATTCTCCTTTCTTTTTGAGAATGATGGAAATACCTGTTTCATTTCAATATTATTCCGGCGCATCAAGTATAATCAAAAATACAAAGAATATCACAGGTATTAGAAGAGAATTTCTACCTATCCCTTCAGGCAAAAAAAGATCAAAGGCTGATCGTTTAGCAGTAGCTGCTAGAGTGGATTTTTCGTTTGTTCAAAGCGGAAGGAGTATTTTATTGATTATCCAATCCAACCTTAGAAAATATGTAATATTACCAATATCAATAATAGGCAAGAATCTTGGTCGTATATTACTATTCCAATCACCTGAATGGATTGAAGATTGGACCGAATGGAATCAAGAAATACATATAAATTGTACGTATGACGGTACCGAATTCTCTGACATTCACTTACCTGGTCGCTGGTTCAGAGAAGGTCTTCAAATAAAAATTTTGTATCCCTTTTATCTAAAACCTTGGCATACTCATAAAGGAAAGTACATTGGTCTTTCCAGAAATAAGGACGAAATACAAAAATATTTATCAACCCTTGAAAAGCGAGAAAAAGTAAATTTTAGTTATCTAACAATTTGGGGATATCAAACTGATTTACCCTTTGGTAATGTGAAGAAACAACCTTCTTTTTGGGAACCTATTGGTAAAGAATTGAGAAAAATTTTAAAAGAAAGCTTCTTATCAAGGATCGCAGGGATGTCTGATACACTCCTCGATATTACTTCAACAAGGAAAAATTTTACTACTATCAGTGGTTCGAGCGATATTTTTAAGACGGATACTCAGTCTACTGAATCGATAATAGATGTATCTAGTAATACCCAATCAAATAGTCAATATTTAAAAAATAGGAAAATAGAGGACTCCTCAGCAAAATCAATATCAATTGAGGTAGAATATAACAATATTGAGAATATCCAAGATTTCAGTGATAATGTTATAGCTTTGCTAGCCAATAATACTGAAGGAACGGCGAAACAACTTTGCCTTGATAAAATAGAAGAACATCTTATGTTGAAAAGAAGAAATCATAAATATTCCCCTAATGCAGGTTTAGTATGGAAAAAACGATTTATTCAAACTCAACAAAAATTACTACTGTTTCGCAGAGTGGTTCTAAAATTGATTCAAAGATGGTTTAACTCAATCAAGGATATCCATAATGGGATAAATCGAGAAATTACTCGACGTATTATTATTCCGATTCGGTCTGATACACAATTGGTGATAGGATTAATTAAGGACCTTTCTAAAATATTGAATGAGAAACATCGATCTTCATTTATTTTTACTAAAGATATCATTATTAAGAAGGGACAAAACTTTTGGGTCAATCATAACCAAAATTTACCATCGATTTCTCAAGCAGATGTGTTTCATAGATTATGGCACATAAGAAAAAAAATTGGGTTAAATGTCCATTCTTTGGCACAAAACTCAAAGGAAGAAAGATGGAAACAACTATTTATTAATGGTGAGCAGGAAACTCAAGAAGTAAGTCATAAATGGAATGGATATAGCTTTATCTATAGTAATATCCATGGCTCTTTGGAAACACAAGGACTTCTTAAAGATTTCAAAACTTTCAACGAGAAAAATTGGAATGAGTGGTTGCGTTGTCTCAATAGGTACAATTTACCCTCAAGGATCTGGTATAGGATAGCACCACAAAAATGGAGAATTAGAATTAATAAACATTGGGATTCAGAGCAAAGTCATACCAATGAGCAAAAGGAACATGAACTATTCAGGGATAAGGAGGGATATTCCACATATTTGGAAAATCCTTTATTGGAGCAACGAGTTAGGGGTATCAATAAACGCTACAGGTTTAATGATCCAGCATATAATTTCATTGATTTCACAGAAAATTTGGCTATTAAAAAACTAGTTGACCAATCTGAAAGAGAGGAAGAATTTGTCTCTGGTAATTGCATTTGGAAGACATGTCAATTTTCTACTTTCAGAAGAGAAGAAAGCACTATCCTACAGTCTCGATTATATAGGAATATTGACTTTGATCTAACACTATGGTTAGTTCCGGATCTCATAGAAATGAAAGACGTGTATACAACTAAATCTATACTTATACCTAAAACTTCCTCTTTACAGAAAAGAATCCGTCCTTCTCTAAAGGGAAAATTTGTTGTAAGTTCTCAGTACGAGGTCCGGGAGATTGAATCAGAAGAGTTACTATTGAGGGAAAGAGAGAGTCATTACCATATTTTTCAATGGGGATGGAAATCCAGAACATTGGAAAGAGAAATGCAGCGAATGAATTATCTAACATCTATTTCGAGTATAATGGAAAATGAAAATAATATTCCTGCATTTTGTGCCGAAGCAGGTATAGATGCCAATTTATTAAATCGATTTTTAACTAGGTCTAAGCATGAATTTCTGGACCAATCCCTAAATGTCTCGGCACACCGTTTGCCACGAATTTTGGATGACCAGATTTTAATGTATAGAATAGTGAGTACTTTGCTAAAATTTCGGAATAGGCTTGAAAGAAAATTAGATGCAGATGTCATCGGCCAAAGCTCACCATGCTTAATGACTATTAAAAATAGAGAGACAGATTTCTTTGACTTATATAATCTCGAAGATCTTCTCCTTCCAAGACGACGTCGAGAATTACGGATTCTAAATTCTCTTATATTAGGGAAACAAGACGTAGATCCTGATTGGTGTGTTAATAAACCAGAAAAATATCAAAAAGTCAATTCTTTGGATCGAACCCGATTTATTAAAAAATTTATCTGGCCCATTTACCGATTAGAAGATTTAGCTTGCATGAACAGGTTCTGGTTTAATGCAAATAATGGAAGTCGTTCTGCTATGCTTCGGATTCGTATGTATCCTCCGCATTAGACTAGGTATAAGGGATAAATAAGAAATTCTGATTGAAATTGATGAACTAGTCTTTTTCCAATTAGGCAAAAATAAAATGAATGGTTCATCAATTTTGTGACCTTAATGAAGAATCATTTTTTGGAATTACTCTTATCATATTAACAATCTAATTTTATATTATCTAATTGAGGAGCAATTGTTTCTATGGATCAAAATAGACCTCCCTATTCATCTTTAATTACTAAGGAAGGATCCGTTGAATTTCAAATAAATAATTTAACGAATAGAGTATTGAGACTCACGTTTCATCTAAAACAACATTCCAAAGATTATTCTTCCCAAAGGGGATTGCGAAAAATACTGGGAAAACGTAAGCGTCTCTTGGCTCATCTAGCTAAGACAAATCCAATTCATTATGAAAATTCGATTAATCGGTTAGGTATTCGTAAATCAGGAACTCGTTAATTCAATCCATAGACATTCAGACAGTTATTTACTAAGTTTGTCTATTGATATTAATAGGGATGGGTACCTATGGATAGATTTGCAGATTAATAAGGAAAAAGAACGTATGACCGTGCCTGTTACGAAGAAAGATCCCATGATTGTAAGTATGGGTCCTCATCATCCATCAATGCATGGTGTTCTTAGACTTATTGTTACTTTGGATGGTGAAAACATTATCGATTGCGAACCTGTATTAGGATATTTACATAGAGGGATGGAAAAAATTGCCGAGAACAGAACAATTGTACAATACCTCCCCTATGTAACACGATGGGATTATCTGGCAACTATGTTTACAGAAGCCATAACCGTAAATGCACCGGAAAGATTAGCCAATATTCGAATCCCCAAAAGGGCTAGTTATATAAGAGTGATCATGCTTGAATTGAGTCGCATAGCTTCCCATCTATTATGGCTTGGACCCTTCATGGCTGATATTGGTGCGCAAACCCCTTTCTTTTACATATTTAGAGAAAGAGAGATGATCTATGATCTATTCGAAGCTGCTACAGGTATGCGAATGATGCATAATTATTTTCGCATCGGAGGAATAGCTACAGATCTACCTTATGGTTGGGTAGATAAATGTCTGGATTTCTGTAATTATATATTGCCAAAGATTGCTGAGTATGAAAGACTCATCACAAATAATCCGATATTTCTGGAGCGAGTAGAAGGAATAGGTTTTATTAGTAGGAAAGAAGCAATAAATTGGGGTTTATCAGGACCTATGTCACGGGCTTCAGGAGTGAATTGGGATCTTCGCAAAGTGGATCACTATGAATGTTACGACGAATTAGATTGGCAAATTCAATGGCAGGAGGAAGGAGACTCATTAGCTCGTTATTTAGTACGAATCGGAGAAATGGGAGAATCTGTGAAGATTGTTCAACAAGCTTTAGAAGCTCTTCCGGGAGGTCCATATGAGAACTTAGAGGCTCGACGATCAAATGAAAAGAAAGATTCGGAATGGAATGATTTTGATTATCAATTTGTTGGTAAGAAACCTTCCCCAACGTTCAAGTTGCCCAAACAAGAGTATTATGTAAGAATGGAAGCTCCTAAAGGGGAATTGGGAATCTTCCTAATAGGCGACGATAGTGTCTTTCCTTGGAGATGGAAAATTCGTTCGCCTGGTTTTATCAATTTGCAAATACTCCCTCAACTAGTGAAGGGCATGAAATTAGCGGATATTATGCCAATATTAGGTAGTATAGATATTATTATGGGAGAGGTCGATCGTTGAAACGATAACTGATACAACATTCTTTGAAAAACAAGTTGTCAATCTGGCCTATTCGTTAGAATTTCCAAAAAATTTGATCGATTTCGTTTGGATTACAATATCTATTCTGACTCTTTTGTTTGGAGTTACGATGGGCGTATTAGTGATCGTATGGCTCGAACGGAAGATATCAGCGGGGATACAACAACGTATCGGACCGGAATATGCCGGTCCTTTAGGAATTATTCAGGCTTTGGCAGATGGAGTAAAACTTCTGTTAAAGGAAGATATAATTCCGGCCGGAGGAGATGCTTGGTTATTTAATATTGGTCCAGCCATGGTAGTTGTACCCATTTTTCTGAGTTGCTTGGTAGTACCATTTGGAGAACACATCATTCTATCTGATTTAAGTATAGGTATTTTCTTTTGGATCACCGTTTCAAGTATTGCCCCTCTTGGTCTTCTTATGGCAGGTTACGGTTCGAATAATAAATATTCCTTTCTAGGCGGTCTCCGAGCCGCTGCTCAATCTATCAGTTACGAAATTCCTTTAGCTCTATGTGTATTATCCATATCTCTACGTGCGATTCGTTAGAATAAGACTTTCTCTTTTTCGGGAATAGTCAGCCATTGGAATGGTCAATATATCTGAGAGAATAATTTTATTCTCCTTACCTTTCCTTAGATAACTTGATAGTCATATGGGTGAGATCAAACAGCTAATTGCAGTAAAGGATCAAGTCCCATCCTCCATGTACAGGAGTGAAAGCATGCACAATCGTCAGTAGCTACGTACCCTAGGTGTAAGGCATTATTTGCCAAGGCTTGGCAGCGGGTGTAAAAAATAGGTATAGATCTATTAATCTCATATCTAAAATTTAGCAGAGGTGGATGGTTAGGAACACGAAGATACACAAAAGATTAATGGAAAGAAATATACACAAATGTATTTATAAGGTTTTTAGAATAATTGGATAGGGACTTAGCGCTAGTAGAGGTGACTAAGTAGTACTTCCCTAAAACCCAGATCTTAAGTATATCCCTATCTACTAGAAATGACTATTAGGAACGAAGCAATCCTTTCAACAGTTCTATACTTTCGGATAGGAAACCTAATTAAGTAAATTTCTTTAGTAGATATTAATTCCAATAAACGCTATAGAATTTTTGCGATAGCAATGAAGCTCCTACTTTTAGATAAACCTGACTTCGAATTAAGAAATGAATAACCGGAAAGGTTGAGATAGATTCGGAAGCTTTTTCTCTTAATAGCCGACGGAATCTCGTTGGTTAATTAGAATAGACTTTTACAATCATTTCCGTCGATACCTAATATAAGATTCTTGTTCTGAATAATCATCGAGGAGCCGTATGAAGTTAAAGTTTCATGTACGGTTTTGAAGTAGAGATAGGAACAGCAGTGTTCCCATCGACTATATTTGTCTAATAGTTTAAGTACAGTTGACATAGTTGAGGCACAGTCTAAATATGGTGTTTTAGGATGGAATTTGTGGCGTCAACCTATAGGTTTTATAGCCTTTTTCATATCTTCCCTAGCAGAATGTGAAAGATTGCCTTTCGATCTGCCTGAAGCAGAGGAAGAATTGGTAGCAGGTTATCAAACCGAATATTCGGGTATAAAATTCGGTTTATTCTACGTGGGTTCTTACTTGAACCTACTTGTTTCTTCATTATTTGCAACAGTTCTTTACTTGGGCGGATGGAATCTTTCGCTCCCATTGCCGTTATTTCTTTCTAATCTTACATGGAATTTCCATATCGGTATTTTTGAAGTACTCAGCGTTCTAATAGGTATTATTATTACATTAGCCAAAGCTTTTTTGTTTTTATCTGTTTCCATTATAGCAAGATGGACATTACCTAGAGTGCGGATGGATCAATTATTGGATCTTGGCTGGAAATTTCTCTTACCTGTTGCTTTGGGAAATCTATTGTTAACAGCTTCGTTCCAACTCTTATTACTAGAATGACCAATTCTTAAATTTTATTTTAAATTATTCAATCATAAATTTACCAATTTGAAGAACAAACTAAAATTAGTTTTGAGGATATTACTGTATGCTTCCCATGATGGATGGATTACAGAATTACAGTCAACAAGCAATACAAGCTGCAAGGTACATTGGTCAAGGTTTTACGGTTACCCTGGATCACATGAATCGTTTACCCACGACTATTCAATACCCTTACGAAAAATTGATTCCATCCGAACGATTTCGTGGACGGATCCACTTTGAATTTGACAAATGCATCGCTTGCGAAGTATGTGTTCGTGTATGTCCAATTAATTTACCCGTCGTAGATTGGGAGTTGAAGAAGAGCGTAGGAAAAAAACAATTAAAAAGTTATAGTATCGATTTTGGAGTTTGTATATTCTGTGGCAATTGTGTTGAATATTGTCCTACGAATTGTTTGTCTATGACTGAAGAGTATGAACTTTCAACTTATGATCGTCATGAATTGAATTATGATCAAGTCGCTTCGGGACGTTTACCCACACCAATAATTCGAGATTCAACAATTGAACCTATTCCGAATTTAGTTTCTTTGTCTAAAGGTTCCATGGAAGGGCATTCCAGTTCAAGAAATATTACTAATTCTACGGTTTAATACAATATTTGGGAATAAAATGAAACTGTTGTTTTTGATCTGTTTTGTTTCGGTAAAAACAATTACTAATTGAATAAGGATAAATTTTGTAGATGGAGATATTTCTATTAAGAAAAATATTACCATGTATTAATAAATATAACAAAGATTGGTTAATAATTCCTTTTGAACAATGGAATTTGAACTATGGAATTGTGCTATAAATTATGATATAAAAGAGAGATTTAAATCATTACAACCAATGGATTTCTCTGAATCAATACATAAGACTCTTCTAGTAATTGTAGAATTAGGTATCGTATTAGGAAGTTCGGGAATGGTATTACCTACCAATACAGTTCATTCTGCTTTCCTGTTAGGACTCGTCCTTATTTGTATATCCCTTTTATATCTTGCATTGAATGCAGATTTCGTGGCTGCTGCGCAGGTGCCGGTTTATGTAGGAGCCGTAAATGTTTTGATCGCCTTTGCCGTGATGCCAATCAATAAATCACAAGACAAAAATTTCTTTTCATCTCGAGCTGCCGGAGACAATATAACTTTATCAATCTGTATAAGTCTTTTCTCATTATTGATCGTAATGATTATGAGTACATCATGGTACAATATTTGCCTGATCAAATGCTCAAGTGAGATAATCGAGCAACCTTCTGCAAAAAGTTTTCAACGCATTGGATTCCAATTATTAACCGATTTTTCAATTCCATTTGAGCTTCTTTCTATACTTCTTTTAGCTGCTTTAGTAGGCGCTATTGATATAGTTCGTCCAGATAGAACGATTGGGATACCAGATGATGGAGCTTTGCAACCTGAAGAAGATTCCTCTCTTTTCTAAATGATATTATACTTTTTTGTACAGAATTCAGGAAGGGTTCTCAAGGAGTTAATTCCTCATGCTTGAACATGTACTTATTCTAGGTGCTTATTTATTTTGTATAGGGTTCTATGGATTAATTACAAGTCGAAATATGGTTAGAGCACTTATGTGTCTCGAATTAATACTCAATGCAGTTAATATAAATCTCGTAACATTCTCTAATTATTTTGATACTCAACGAATAAAGGGAGAGATTTTTTCCATTTTCATTATCGCCATTGCAGCTGCCGAAGCAGCCATTGGATTAAGTATTGCTCTAACTATATATCGAAATCGAAAATCAACTCGTATTGATCAATTTAATTTGTTAAAATAACGATTAATAGTGGTTCGATTTTAAATAGCTAACTATGATATACAAAATAAACTGGACGAAATAAAAAGATGGCACATTCAGTAAAGATTTATGATACATGCATTGGTTGTACCCAATGTGTAAGAGCTTGTCCTACAGATGTCTTAGAAATGATACCATGGGATGGTTGTAAAGCTAATCAAATTGCTTCCGCTCCTAGAACAGAGGATTGTGTAGGTTGTAAAAGATGTGAATCTGCTTGCCCAACGGACTTTTTAAGTGTACGTGTCTATCTGGGATCTGAAACAACCCGTAGTATGGGTCTGGCCTACTAGTAATTTTCAATGAAAGTTATTGAAAAATTCTTATTCTGTATCTATTAAAAAAGACCCATACTTAAAACCTAAGTATGGGTTCTTGCACTGAAAGCATTTCTATATCTATCACGAACAACTTACCCTGGCTTACAATAATTGTGTTTTTCCCTCTATTTGCCGGATTATTAATTCCATTGCTTCCGCATAGAAACAAGATCATTCGATGGTATACTCTAGGCATATGTATACTGGAATTTCTTCTAGTAACTCATATTTTTTACTACCATTTTCACGTCGGCAATGAGTCAATTCAATTAAAAGAAGATTATAATTGGATCAACATTATTGACTTTCATTGGAGATTGGGAGTTGATGGACTATCCATGGGACTCATTTTACTAACAGGATTTGTTACGACCCTAGCAACTTTAGCAGCTTGGCCGGTTACACAAAATACGCGCTTGTTCTATTTCCCAATGTTAGCAATGTATAGTGGTCAGACAGGACTATTTGCTTCTCAAGACCTTTTACTTTTCTTTTTTATGTGGGAATTGGAATTAATTCCTGTTTATTTATTACTATCCATGTGGGGTGGTAAGAAACGTATATACTCAGCTACAAAGTTTGTTTTGTACACCGCGGGTGGTTCCATATTTCTCTTGCTAGGATCTCTAACAATGGGTCTTTATGGGTCTGATGGACCATCATTTGATTTTCAAACATTAACAAATAAATCATATCCTATAATATTAGAGACAGTATTATATCTGGGTTTCCTGATAGCCTATGCTGTGAAATTACCAATATTTCCCTTTCATAGCTGGTTACCAGATACTCATGGGGAAGCACATTATAGTACATGTATGCTTCTAGCTGGGATTCTGTTAAAAATGGGAGGATATGGTTTGATACGGATCAATATGGAATTACTACCCCACGCTCATTCCATTTTTTCTCCATGGTTGGTAGTAATAGGAGCAATTCAGATTATTTATGCATCCTTAATCTCTTTCAGTCAGCGCAATTTGAAAAGAAGGATAGCTTATTCTTCCGTTTCCCATATGGGCTTTGTTATGATTGGAATTGGTTCCATAAGCTGTGTGGGCCTTAATGGAGCCATATTACAAATGATTTCTCATGGATTGATTGGTGCAGCACTATTTTTTCTAGCAGGAACCAGTTATGATAGAACCCGTACTCTCCTTCTTGATCGACTAGGGGGAGTAGCCACATCGATGCCTAAATTATTTGCTATGTTTAGTGCCTTCTCATTAGCATCCCTCGCATTGCCGGGTATGAGTGGTTTTGTGGCAGAATTAATGGTATTTCTGGGAATAATTACTAATCAAAATTATTCCTCTGTCTTCAAGGGAATCATCATAATAATAGGAGCAATTGGAATAATATTAACCCCTATTTATTTGTTATCCATGCTACGCCAAATTTTTTATGGTTATAAAATTCCCAACGTTCCGGTACCATACTTAATTGATTCTGGACCTCGAGAATTGTTCATTCTAGTTTGTCTTCTATTTCCAATAATTGGTATCGGTTTCTATCCCAATTTAGTTTTATCTTTATGGGAGAGTAAGGTAGAATCTATTTTATTCCACTATTATTGAGATGAATGAAAAATTATTTTGCAGTACTATGCAAAATAATTTTATGTCCTTATACTGGTTCATAATCTTGTGTGATCTGTTCATTCGAAGACATGGACAATATTTTATCATTTTTGTAAAATGAAATAATAATGATGGTGGTGGACAAAGGATAGAAATAATGAATAATATTTCCCTTGGAGGAGGGTCATACTGTATGGTCCCTACTTAGGAGATAATATTCTCTACTTGTGAAAACTTATTTCAGATTATTGCTATATGAGCATGATTTTGGGCACCAATTGAGCAATCAATTCAGATTAACCATCCATAACTATGCAAACCTATTCCCAACAAATTGACTCCTAAATAACAGATCCAGACTAGAAAAAATCCTAGAGAAGCTACAATTGCAGAGCCCTTTTCCTGCCAACCCTTGGTCATCCTAGTATGTAAATAAATCGCATATGCGAGCCATGTAATAAATGCCCAAGTCTCTTTGGGGTCCCAACTCCAATAAGAACCCCATGCTTCATTAGCCCATACTGCTCCAGATAGAATACCAACTGTTAAGAGGGGAAAACCTAATCCAATAATGCGATAACTCCAGTAATCTAATCGTTGAATTAGGTCTTTCTCACGAAGATTCATGGATAATAGATAGAAGTGGTTTTTTGGACAATCATCTAATCGCATATAATTGCAGCAATTATTACCAGGTAGGTAGGACCAAATAAATAAATGGGTAGAAACAGAGAGATCCGGAGATGTCTTGGATATAGTAATAAATAATAAAATAATTGCTAATAGAGATCCACATAAGATGGTTGCGTAACCTAATAACATCATACTTACATGCATCATTAACCAATGAGATTGCAAGGCAGGTACTAACATTTTAAATTGTTGCATTTCATTGGGAAGGCCCAGAGTGGCAAAACCATGAGTCAGCACAGCACTTGGTACGATAATTGTACCTATCCAACCATTTTGGTCTCTCCGGTCTAGAAATAAATTAATCGAAGATAGACTCCAGGAAAGAAAAATGGAAGATTCATATGAATTACTCAATGGTAAATGTTTTGAATAAAACCAACGCACTATCAAGGATATCGTTGTACAAATAAGAGCAATTGTTAAACTTCCCTTGCCTAGACCCTTCAAGTTTTTGCTCTTATATAATAAATTTCCCCAATAGAATAGAGTACTTAATATAAGGAATAAAAAAGAGATATGAACAAATATATGTTCTATGGTAATATGTATCATAATGCATCGGTTCAACTATGTTAAGACAGTCGTAGCAATAGACGGAAAGAAACTATTCGTAAGGAGAGTCCCATATCTTTCCAATAAATAATGAGGTCCTTCTATCTCAAATTTGGAATATCAATATTTGAGCATAATGCCCTAAGTAAGTGACATGCCGCTACTCGGATTCGAACCGAGATGCAATAGCACTGCTTCCTAAGAGCAGCGTGTCTACCAGTTTCACCATAGCGGCTCGCCAGGGGTAATGATAGCATAGTCCTGAGTAGATCGTCAATCTATTCTTTTTCTTCTTTACTTATTCTTTTTCTTTTTTACTAAAGAGTGCCATGTGTATATCATGGATAGTATTACTCAAGAATGAAAGGATTTCGAAAAATTCTTTTTCTAGAACGGAATATAGCGCAGTTCGGTAGCGTGCCATCTTGGGGTGATGGAGGCCGTAGGTTCAAATCCTGCTATTCCGAAAAATAATTGATAGTGTCACCAGCTCATAATCGGAACAACGAATGAAAATCACCAAATTAATCAATTCTAGTATTACTTAATAAAAATAGTAGGGACACACCCTATTAGAATTTCAATAAGATTTTTCTAAAGAAGGGACTAACCCATATATATAGGTCAATTTTGGAAAGATAAGCGTTAACCCAGTCTCAACTTATTTATTAGTACCCAACTACCCCATCTTATTTAGGTCACATTTCTATTGAATAAGTCTGTTTTGAAGACAGAATAATTAAATTTTGAATGCGATGTTTTAAAACTGCTTGAACTGAATGAAAAGAGAAGAAAAATAAGCAAAAAAAGGAGGGAGAGAGGAGATAACAAAAAAGAAAGAAAAAAGAAAAGAGTAAAAAGGAAGGAAATAAAAAAAAAGGAAAGGAGAAGGAAAAAAAGATTAGTCCATTCCCATCGTTCGTATCGATAACCGATCGTTCGTATCGATAACCGACAAAATGATAGGAATGAAACAGAAAGATAAAATATATGATTGAACCTATTTTATTGATAATCCTGGCAATTCCTAACGGGAAATAAAAATAATAATTAACTAGTATCTTACTCAGGAGGAGTATAATCTAAGCAATCAGAATATTTTATTTGGATAAATCGGAAGATTTTTTGTTCGTTACATAGTAAAAACTCTTCGATCGATTGGTAAGGATGGATTGAGCAAGAGAAAATGCTTTTAATGCGATTCCATCGGTTTTTCTTCTCCAAACAGTCTTATGAATTCTTTTCTTTGATTTAGAAGTACGCTTCTTTGGAACCGCCATACTGAATAAGCCCCCCCGATCTTATTGATAAGATCATACATATTTGTACTGAAATCCAAACTTTACTGAAATCTCCAAACTTTACTGAAATCTCCAAACTTTACTGAAATCCAAACTGATGCAGTTTCATAATCAAAGAGAAATAGGAAAAAGAAAAAAAATGTAGAAATAGAAGGATGGTAACATTGATAACGATTTTTGGACAATTTTTTTCTAAAATAAATTGAATCTTCTATCAATAGAATTCATCCCCATCAAAACAGATTAAATCAACTACAAATCGAACCAACTTTTGCCTATATCCCAAGCTACGTCTCATTTTCTTCTTGGAATGCATTTTGTAAATCTTTATTTTTTCTCCATAACAAGGTTGCAAAATTCTCCCCTTGACAATTGCACCTTTAAGCCAAGGATGTCCAAAATTAATAGTGGATTCATTATGAATCAAAAGGACCCTGTGGATTGATATCTCAGTGTTTGGATCCAACATTTCAGGTTTCAACGATATAAAGTAACGAATATCATAGAACCTGCCTGGCTCCACTCGGAGTTGTTCACCCCCCGTTTCGATTATTGCGTATGCACTCATTATTAAACTCCTTCAGATAGGAAGATTACATCTTCTAAACAGATTAGTCCTAATCTGAATAATAGGATTCTTATAAGTATCTCGGATAGGTTCCTACCTTGTCAAGTTTTGTTATAAATATCATTAAATATGCATAATATAGAATATTAAATTCAGTCTATTAATGGAATGTATAATTGATTCGTTCCACGAAAATTTAGAAATATTAGCCATTCACACTTGGTCCGCACTGCGTTGAAGATAGAAAATTTTAGTAGTTATACTTCATATTGTTAAATAAATGAGGATTTATATCCGACAAACCTTTATTTCAATGCCTTTATGGAATCATTATATAAATATGCTCGGATTGTCCCTCTGTGTCCTTTTTTAACCTCTACTCTAATCGGATTAAGTCTATTCTTCTTCCCAGAAGCCGCCAAAAGTAGCCGCCGTGCATCTGCTATTCTTAGTACTCTTTCATTAAGCACATCCATGATTTTTTCTTACAATATTTTCTGGCAACTAATCAATGGTAGTTCCATTCATCAAAGCTCATGGTCTTGGATCCTCTATGAGGATCTCTCTCTGGAAGTAGGTCTTTTGATTGATCCACTCACTTCTATTATGTTGGTTTTAGTTACTACTATAGGAGTTTTGGTTACGATTTACAGTAGTAGTTACATGTTCCACGATCGGGGTTACGTGAGGTTCTTCGTTTACCTTGGTCTCTTCAACGCTTCCATGTTAGGATTAATTCTAAGTCCAAATCTGATACAGATCTACATATTCTGGGAGTTAGTTGGAATGTGTTCCTATTTATTAATAGGTTTCTGGTTTGCTCGCCCAAGTGCAGCA